TCAAGCAAGATTGGTCGGGTTAGCCCACTTTTCTGTAGGTTATATATTCACTTATGCGGCTTTCTTGATTGCTTCTACATCAGGAAAATTTGGTTAATTTTTTATTTTATGTGTTGTAGCCTCGATAATATCATTTCCTTTGATGGAGAAGGGACCCGCCTTCTTATATTTCTACATCTAGGATCCGACTTGTATGTATCATTGAAACTAATAGGAATTGAATTATTATGGCAAGAAAAAGTTTGATTCAGAGGGAGAAGAAGAGGCAAAAATTGGAACAAAAATATCATTTGATTCGTCGATCCTCAAAAAAAGAAATAAGCAAAGTTCCGTCGTTGAGTGAGAAATGGGAAATTCATGGAAAGTTACAATCCCCACCACGTAATAGTGCACCTATACGCCTTCATCGACGTTGTTTTTTGACTGGAAGACCGAGAGCTAACTATCGGGACTTTGGGCTATCCGGACACATACTTCGTGAAATGGTTCATGCCTGTTTGTTGCCCGGAGCAACAAGATCAAGTTGGTAAGGATTAAAATCTAAAATCCCTTAATTTTCATTTTTCTATTTATTTCTATGATCATCGATCATAGAGGACCCCTTTACCATTCTGTATAAATGGGATATCCTATTTGTACAGTATGGTAAAGGGGTCCATTCAATCCTTGTTTGCCCACTAGTTCACAGTTCTTCTCTTCAACGCGGGGTAGAGCAGCTTGGTAGCTCGCAAGGCTCATAACCTTGAGGTCACGGGTTCAAATCCCGTCTCCGCAACTTTTTTTGACAGTTTCATTCTGTTAACTAGTAATTAATTTAACTAGTAATTAATTACCGTTTTTCTTTTAGGGTGGGAGGAAAAGAGGGGGGAGGATGGAACCGATAGACTATCGTGATCAACTATACTTAATCCTTTATCCTATTAATTCTAATTTAATTATAATTAACCCTTTATCCTATTAAATTAAATACATTTAAATTAAATAGATTAACCTATTATCCTGGGCGGATAGCGGGAATCGAACCCGCATCTTCTCCTTGGCAAAGAGAAATTTTACCATTCGACTATATCCGCACTTTTTTTTTGTTCGTGATACGCAATGTATGAATCCTGTTTGGGCAGAGCTAGGCCAAATACTCTCTATTTATATTTATTCTTATTTTCTAAATATAAATTTATTATATATATTTCTTTTTTAATTAATATTTAATATTAATTATATTTTAATATTTTGTTATATTAGATTTTTTCTATTTTTCTATTAGAATAGAAAATTTTTATATTCTAATAGAATATATTTTCTATTCTTTATATTATTATATATTCTCTATTCTTTCTATATTAAAAATTCTTTTTTTTAATATATATTATTATATATTATTTATTTATTTTTTTCGTTTTATATTATTTTATTTTAAAATATTTTTTGATTTTATAAAATGTTTATTTTATTTCTATTCAAATTTATATATAATATTTGTTTATATATAATTTATAATTTTATATAATATACCATTTGTGTATATAAAATTTATAATGAATATTTAAATGTACAACTTTAGTACATATTTCTATTCAATTTTTAATATTTTATTATTAATTATATATTTATTAATATTTATATAATTAATAATTATTATTATAATGTATAATACATATTTATTTATATTTATATATTTACATAATATTTACATATTTCTTTTTTATTTGATTTGCAAAATTTTACAAAACAAAGATACAAATACAATAAGTTTAACCCCTCCCGCTAATCTTTAGAATTTTTTTCGTTATTTGCATTTTAAGAACTTATAACTTATATTGAATTTTAACGTGTCTAATAACCTGAAAGAATTCGGGGAGGGGTCATCTTTAAATCTAGAACCAATAGGTTCAAGAGATAAGAGAATTAAGAATACCTACGATAAATACTAATGCAATCCATAATGATGTACCAGAAAATACAACATTTTTATTACCCAACCAACCATCAGGAGAAGCAAATACAACGGGTACACTAATCAGTAAGATTGATGAAGTAGCAATTAATGCAAAAACAGCCAATTGGAAAGCAATAGTCATGTTTCTAATCCTCCAATCTACCAATAAAAGAATTATATACCATTTGATCTCTTTATCAGTCAAAAATTGTAAAAAAAATGCATTGTCGATGGATTTTACCACGAATCCATCGAGGACAGTTTTTTACTTTACAAAGGGGAACGCTATATCATGCATCTATATATAGAGATAGATAGACCTATAGATTCATACTCGATATCTTTATATCGATAGTAATGGTATCAACTTATATCGTTATGTTCTATTCGATGGACAAAGAAAATAGAGATTTTCTTTCGGAGAGATGGCCGAGTGGTTGATAGCTCCGGTCTTGAAAACCGGTATAGTTCGAAACAAAGAACTATCGAGGGTTCGAATCCCTCTCTCTCCTTTTTCTTGGTGACTAGATTTCTTTCTTTTCTTTATTTTATTTTAAAAATTTT